ATAATAATGAAAATTCACTGAACAAATGTTCCACTTTCTAACTAGAACTACTATACTCTAACTCAGTATAATAATAACGTATTATCCAGTTAGTTACTTTTTTATTCCAAATAAAAAAAATCTCTAGTTTCTGAATACTATGACTGGACTTTTATGAAAAAAATCAAAGCCCCTTATCGGATTTGAACCGATGACTTACGCCTTACCATGGCGTTACTCTACCACTGAGTTAAAAAGGCTTATTTGATTAAATTCCCGAACGGGTCACTATGTAGATAAAATATCTACATGCACATATACATATATTATATACATAAGTATATGCAGTAGACTCATAGTGGCTAGTGGCTTATTTTTGAATAATAAAATGGATTTGCCTAGCAAGTCTAGGGTAAACTGAATTGTTTCAAGACCGACCCTAATTTCTTTTATTGAAATGATCCCTATCAAAGCAAAATTTACTTGATTGATACATAACATACATGTACACTTACCAATTCGACATAAAAAAGATTTCAAGATATTTCATTGAATCATGTGATGAAGAGATTCTACTTGTCCCCTTGAACTAAATTCTTATAGAAAATTTTCGATAACTTGTTGATCCCGCTTACTAGATTTATTTTAGTAGATTTATTGGTTGTTAATTTCCCAGTTTAGTGTGAGATAAAGATATCTCATCTTAACAATGAATGAAAGCAAAAAAAATAGAAATGAACCCTCCCTTTTCTTTTCTGACGGACCAATCATTCCCTGAAAAAATCCTATCCCTCGTATTCTTTCTAGTTTTTTGTATTTCTTTTTTTTTATTATTCAATTCTAAAGAATATAGATTTCTATACTAGATTTATATAGAGAATGTCGATTCTAATGAACAATTCATGAATATGAATGACGAATCAAAAAATTCTATACAATTCTCTGAAAAACGGAAAGATCCCTCGGATCTAATCATACCATTCCATTATATTGACAATTTCAAAAAACTGATCATACTATGATCATAGTATGAGGGTGGTTGGGCAAGTTGGCCCCCATCGTCTAGTGGTTTAGGACATCTCTCTTTCAAGGAGGCAGCGGGGATTCGAATTCCCCTGGGGGTAGGGTACTACGAAAGGAAGTTGATCATGGATTACCAATAAGCCTAAAATTGATTCTTCCGGGGTCGATGCCCGAGCGGTTAATGGGGACGGACTGTAAATTCGTTGGCAATATGTCTACGCTGGTTCAAATCCAGCTCGGCCCAATAATTCGCCAATCTACCATGAGATGGTATAACCCACCTTGTCCTTCAGAAATCCCGCATACGAAGATAAAAAAGAAGAAAATTTTCTGCTAGATCCCTTATTTCCCTGGGATTGTAGTTCAATTGGTCAGAGCACCGCCCTGTCAAGGCGGAAGCTGCGGGTTCGAGCCCCGCCAGTCCCGACGGATCCAATATCCAATAAATACATCAATTCATTTCACCCTTTCTATGAAAGGGTGTTGGGGGTGGGGGGCATAATCTCATTCCCAAAGCAAAAAGGCGTCTTTATCTCTTGACTATTTTTCCATTTTTTAAGGGCCCCACGAATAAATCCCAAACCCTAAAGAATTTGATGAATATTAGATCTTTTATACCGGCCGCGTCTTTATCAAACTTCTTTGTCTTCCAAAAAATCACAGTCAAAAAGGGAGTTTAGAACTTAACTCTTTTTTTTCCATTTCGCTTTTATTGTTTGTTTAGGTTTGTAACTATGTGACTAATCGAAGTGGAAAGGCAATCTGATGATACTTCATCAGATGATTATCCAAGGAAGACGCAAGGTAGGTTATAGAAAAAAACAAGGAAACGGATGATAAATACAAGGAATTTTGGATTAATTGGGTCAGGAATCCAAATTAGGATTCGGTATGGATAAAAGAACTTCCTATGTTATACTAGTCAAGTCTCGACTACGAATTGATTTGATAGATCAGATATTGATATTCATGATATTGATCCGATTCAAGATCATCGAGAGGTAATTCATTCATTTAATTTACAGACAAAAGATTTATCATCTCTATGGGATTAAATCCCGAGTTATTGCGAAGTAAAAAAACCGATGAGATTATGGAAGTAAATATTCTTGCATTTATTGCTACTGCACTATTCATTCTAGTTCCTACCGCTTTTCTACTTATCATTTACGTAAAAACAGTCAGTCAAAATGATTAATTCAATTGAATTTTCAAATGAATTTGAATGAAACTTTCCTTCTGAGTTCTTATCAAAAATTAACGAAGTCAAATGAAAAGGATTCCAATTTCATCTCTTAACTTAAATTAGATGAGCGGACTATAATCGGCAGTATTCTATGAATTTGATAGTATGGTAAGAAAGAAATAGATGAATCCTTCTTTCTACCATACTATCTATCTCTTAGTCTATAAAGTTGTAATCTAGAATAAAGATAGATTCTATAGATCAACCTACAATATTCTGTTAATATATGTGTATATTAATCCCAGATATTGTATGGAATTGACATAACACCTAATTCTATTTATTTGCTACATCTATTTGTTCGGATCAATCTAAGATAATTCTTATCTTAGGATTCTAATTCCTTTCCTTTTCCTAATAAAAAAGAGGAAACCTCGCCTATTTTTAACGCCCAAACCATGCTATGAAATAAGTCGATAAAGCATAAATCGCCTTTCTAAAATTAGAAACCAAGCGGTAAATGCCCAATATGTGACTCGCCCGAAGCAAGATCTTATTATTGCATAGTCTCTCGTTAGATAACTACTATCTCTATATCATTTCCCATAGAAAGTGCGTATACACTTAACAAAACCACTTCTTCTTTGAACAGTAAAGAGGGAAAGAAATAAAAAAAAAGGGTCCGGTCTTTCTCAGTTGATTGAAATAAAAGATTTCGGAAGAATCTTAGGTTGGAGTAAATTTCCAATCATCTGAATCCCTTTCTTTTCGAAATACAAACAGGGGAATCGCTGAAATATCTCTTTGATTGAAAGAGTATGATTCATATCATAGATTACTCCATTGGAGTCCAATGGAATTCGAAAGTCAGATATTTTGATTTTAAATAGTTCAAAACGCGAACGATCTATAAAACAGATCTATAAAACAATTGATACGGTTTGATTCCTCAACTAAATTAGTAGTACTTCTAGAGCCCACTTCTTCCCCACACTACGAGTGAAAGGGAAAATGTAAAGACTACCATTAAAGCAGCCCAAGCGAGACTTACTATATCCATGTGAATTATGTCCCCTATCTGTATAAATACGAAGGAATTATTCCTCACTAATAATAGTGGAATCAATGGCGCAGAGTCAAAAAGGGATTCTGACCAAACACTGTTGAGAAACCAATCCAACAAATCGATTATGATTTGGAATCGGGAAAGATTAAACACAAGCAAAATACGTAGTACCATCCCAAGGGAATGGGAACATGTAGGAATAATAAGATCTTTTTTTTTGTATAAAAGTCAATTATCCATCGAATCTAATATTGATTGGATACCCCAGCGCTCAGAGATTCTCGTAAGTCCGTCGTATATAACGCAACTTCCGCCCCTTTCCAAAACTATAAATTGAATCAGATTTCCTAGCAGGCTCTACAATCTAATCCAAGATCCAGTCATTAGACACTCCCTTAGTAATAGAAGAGAATCGTAAAGTCTTGATAGCCCCCCTACCATTAGATTAGAATATTTCCTTGAATCCTAGATGCGAACGAGGATTCACAATTTTTTCTCTTTTCGAAAAACCTCAGACCACATGCTTAGAATCAAACAAAGTATCAACAGTCTGTTTCCTCTGCTTCTGCCGGGGAATAATTCTGCAAGTTATATCAGCAGAACAGAAGAGAAGAAGAGATTTCGAGTTTTTTGTTGATCAGGCGACACCCGGATTTGAACTGGGGAAAAAGGATTTGCAGTCCCCCGCCTTACCACTCGGCCATGCCGCCAAAATGATACAAAATAGATGAAAATTTTCCCGGATTACTGAATTTTTATTGTACTTGCATTTTGAGTCCTGTTTTCCTTAATCCTTTTCCTAAAAGAAACACCCCCCTTTGGGATTGGATTTGATCCATTCCTTAGATTGATTGTATAGTAGTATAGTATCTCAAAATCCACAATGCTAAAAACATTCTCTCGCTTTTCTATTGAGAAATCAAATGTGGATTTTCAGCCGACAAATTGGAACCATTAACTATTGACTGCTTACTTCGAATTCATGAACGATTCTGGGATTTGAATATCCAAATTGTGTTTTCCTAATGACATAACATAAGAAAATACAAATTGAGACAGAACTAATCAGTATTGATTTTTTCAATCAAAAAATCCTTCTCAATTTCAATTATAACAAAACATATGAGTCTATGTAAACCCCAGAACATAAATTACAGATATCTATTATTTAGTTATGTTTATGTTGTCGATAGGGAATTATCATAAAATTATCCTACTTCACTTCAATTTTGCATTGAATAGAAATTTTCTTTTGATAGAGCACGACCCGGGTTGTCCCGAATAGAACGGCAATAAAAGAGAAGTCGGATATTATAGCTATCTGCATACGTGTTTAATAAATGCAACCCTTCTTATACACTTCAAATCGTATTCTACTCAAAAATAAGTAAAGTACAAATATCTCTCTTCTCTGCGAATCGTTTTTTGAACAACGAAATCCGGCGGTTACGTACTCAAAAAATGGATTCTATATTATATTATTTCTGATTTTTGTGTCTTTATCTCCCAAATACCGAATCTTTTTATTTTATTTTTCTCAAATTCGAATATGTAATATCATTATAATGGTATAATTTGAATCATTTTATTTTTCTTTTACTATTCTATACAAACCCCTATGACCTTAATAAGTCTAAGTGACAGAATTCGGTTTCTAGGACTGTTTTATCAATTCCTTTCCATTTGGATCTGTTGCAACTTCCAATTTAAGTTTTAAGTAGAAGATTCTCTTTATTCCTCCGTTCA